ATGTCATAGTGTAACACTATATATAAAACGATTTAATTACATGTCATTACATTAAAAATATGCATTGGCCCTCGTTTTAGGGGTTTTTCGAAAAGGCGTGTATATTAAGGGGGAGGGGGGTTTTTCCCAAAATAATGTTATTTTCTTTTCTCGACCCAGGGGTAACTATATAAATATACTAATGCCTATATATAGATCTTTGTTGTTATGAATTCTTAGTTTTTTACATTAATTAAATAATTCTTCTTAATAATATTTAGGATTAATAAAATGTTTTTATTAATCTTATAGTTAAATTATTATTATTATATTGAATAAATTTAAAATTAATGTTCCGTTTACGGATATTTATTATTATCTTATCTTGACAAGAAATAGAGCGTGAAGTAAAAAAGTAGCACTTTTAAGAATTCGATGTTGAGTATAGAACAATTTAAGCATTCTACCGGTCTAAAAGCCCTGGCGGCCCCAAAACCTGAAGGGCTTTTAAAGACCGGTCTTGAATTGAATTAACAGGGAGGTAGATAAATCTTGATAAAATATTAAGAACTGTATGCCTTATAATAATATTAAATGTTAAATGTGATCGATATATGAGGATCAACAAATATAAGTACCACAAACCATGCAAAGGGACATTCTAATCATACTATTGATCGATAAGATTTCATAGTGATTTAAGCATTCTTCCGGTCTAAAAGCCCTGGCGGCCCCAAAACCTGAAGGGCTTTTAAGGACCGGTTTTGAATCTAATTGACTAGGGAGGTTGATAAATCTTGAGAAAATTAATAACTGTATGCCTTATAATAATATTAAATGTTAAATTTGATCAATATATGAGGATCAACAATTATAAGTACCACAAACCATGCAAAGGGATATTCTAATCATACTATTGATCGATAAGATTTCATAAGTAATTATATTGTTTTATTAGGAAATTAGGGGGGAATAAATCATATAGTGGAAAATCAATTTATGATTATTATACATAGTAATATATATGCATAATAGTACATATAATACGCGTAGCAATTAAATTTATATTTAACTAATAGGGAGAGAATTTTTAATTAGTAAAAAATTGATGCATCAGGAAGTAGTTTAATCAAAATCTTAGCTTTGGGAGCCAAGGATGTGAGTTTAACCCCTCTCTTTCCTGAATTGTTTGTTTTGGGGAGGCATTTCACCTCCAGTTTTCGGTTTACAAGACCAATGCCTTAATTTTTAGGCTACCATAACATTTACAGGTTTAAAATTTTATCTTCTCATCATCCAATAAGTGGAAATAAAATAAGAAATAGTAAGAAGTATATGATAGAGGCAATTTGTCCGATAATAATAAATGGTTGTTCAACTGGTTGTCCTCCGATTCATGTTAAGATAATGGTAACTGCAACTAAGGTTCAGAATAGGATTTGGGTAATTGGTCGAAATGTTGAACTTCGTTGCTTTGATGTATGGAGTAATGGAACTAACATAAGAATGAGAATTGAAAATAAAAGAGCGAGAACCCCTCCCAATTTATTTGGGATGGATCGTAAAATAGCATAGGCAAATAAAAAATATCATTCAGGTTTAATATGTGGTGGTGTAATTAATGGGTTAGCAGGAATGAAGTTTTCTGCATCTCCTAGAAGGTTGGGTAAAAAAAGGGCAAGGAGTGTTAAAAATAAGATAAGAATAAAGAATCCTAGAAGGTCTTTATAAGAATAATAAGGATGAAATGAAATTTTATCTATGCTAGAATTAAGTCCGGTTGGGTTATTAGAGCCTGTTTCGTGTAAAAATAGAATGTGTAGAAACATAAGTGCAGTAATGAGAAAAGGGAATAGAAAGTGGAAAGCAAAAAAGCGTGTAAGGGTAGCATTATCTACCGAGAAGCCTCCTCAAATCCATTCAACTAGGATACCTCCAATATATGGGAAGGCTGATAAAAGATTAGTAATTACTGTTGCTCCTCAGAACGATATTTGTCCTCAGGGTAGGACATAACCTACGAAGGCTGTGGCTATTAATAAAACCAATAAAATAACTCCAATATTTCATGTTTCTTTATTAAGGTAGGAACCATAATAAAGTCCTCGGGCAATATGTACATAAATACAGATGAAGAAAATAGAGGCTCCATTAGCGTGGATATTACGAATAAGTCATCCATAATTTACATCTCGACAAATATGAACAACTGATGAAAAAGCAGACGAGATGTCTGCGGTATAATATATAGCTAAAAATAAACCGGTAAGAATTTGGATAACTAAACAAAGTCCAAGGAGGGAACCATAGTTTCATCAAATTGAAATATTGACAGGGGTGGGAAGATCAATAACTAAATTATTAATAATTTTAATTAATGGGTGGTTTTTTCGGATATTTGTGGTCATTAGGTTCTTGTAGTTGAATAACAACGGTAGTTTTTCAGATTACTAGTCTTAGTTAAAATCTAAGTAGGAATGTATGACTTATTTAATGTTCATTATAATGTTGAGTTTTATTATGGGTTTGGTAGCAGTGGCTTCAAATCCTTCTCCTTACTATGCCGCCTTAGGGTTAGTAATTTCTGCTGGTGTAGGGTGTGGCTTATTAGTAAGTTCTGGGAGTTCATTTTTATCATTAGTATTATTTTTAATTTATTTGGGGGGAATATTGGTTGTATTTGCTTATACTGCGGCGCTTGTTGCAGAACCATATCCTGAGTCATGAGGGGATTGATCTGTATTTGTATATGTTATATTTTATGTAATATGTTTAATATATATTAATAAGTATTTCGTTGGAGATTGAGGGTGAGGGTGATTTGTGGGTGACGAAATTAATGGTTTAGAGATGATTCGTGGTGATTTTAGTGGGGTAGCTTTATTATATTCTTATGGGGGAAGTTTACTTATATTAAGTGGTTGAATATTACTTTTAGCTTTATTTGTTGTGTTAGAATTAACTCGTGGGATTTCTTGGGGAACGTTGCGTACAGTTTAAATAACCATTAATGTAATAAAAATTAATGTAAGAAAGAAAATTATGAAATAAATTTTAATAAAACCTTGTTGAGGGGATGTAGATAATTTAATTATGGATGTTTGTTGAATAAATATGTTTTTTGGGCCTGTTTTTTCATTTCATGTTAAATCAATCAGATGAGTAGAGATAGTTTGGGCTCAATGAAGGTTCATTTTAGGGGATAGACGGTGAATAATGGTTGGGAAATAACCGAGAAGATTTGAAAAATTATGAGAAGCTATAGAGGGATTAACTTTTAATTGGTGTTTGGTCAGGTTAGTTAATTCTAAGGCTAGAAGAAGACCAATAGTTGTAACTAATACGGCTGAGAGTTTTAGGGTAAGAGGTATTGTTATAATTTGTGTTTTGATAGGAGTTATATTACAGGTAATAAGTAATCCAACTAAAATACTTCCGTAAGCTAGGCGTTTGATAGGTTTAAGAACTATTATATTATTTTCGTTAATAGGTGAGAAAGAGGGAAATCGTGGTGAATTTATTAGTGTAAAGAAAATAAGTCGTAAGCTGTAGATAGCGGTGAAGGAAGTAGCTAGGAGGGTTAAGGTTAGGGCTCAGGCGTTAAGGTTCGATGTGTTTATGGCTTCAATAATAGCATCTTTTGAAAAGAAACCGGATAAGAAAGGTATACCTGTGAGAGCTAAACTACCAACTGTAAGGGCTGAAGCAGTAAATGGTATAATTTTATGAAGTCCACCTATTTTTCGAATATCCTGTTCATCATTCAGACTATGAATAATAGAACCAGAACAGAGAAATAGTATGGCTTTGAAGAAGGCATGGGTACAAATATGAAGAAAGGCTAATTGGGGTTGATTTAGTCCAATTGTAACTATTATGAGGCCTAATTGACTAGATGTGGAGAAGGCTACAATCTTCTTGATATCGTTTTGGGTAAGAGCACAAGTAGCTGTAAATAGAGTTGTTAATGCTCCTAAGCATAGGCAAGCTGATATAATTAGTTGATTATCTTGAATTAATGGATGAAGTCGGATAAGAAGAAATACACCGGCTACCACTATTGTGCTTGAGTGAAGTAGGGCAGAGACTGGCGTAGGCCCCTCCATGGCTGATGGCAGCCATGGGTGGAGGCCAAACTGTGCTGATTTTCCGGCAGCAGCTAATACTAAACCAAATAATGGTATAGTTAAATCTATATCTTTGGATAAAATAAATATTTGTTGAATCTCTCATGAGTTAAAATTAGTGGCAAATCAAGCTATACTAAGAATAAGACCAATATCCCCAATGCGGTTATAAATAACTGCTTGTAGGGCTGCAGTATTAGCGTCAGCTCGGCTATATCATCAGCCAATTAAAAGGAAAGATATAATACCTACTCCTTCTCACCCAATAAAAAGTTGAAATAGATTATTGGCAGTAATAAGAATAATTATTGTTATAAGGAAAAGAAGAAGATATTTAAAGAAACGGTTATAGTTTGGGTCTATATTTATATATCAGAGTGCAAATTCTAAGATTGATCATGTTACGTATAAAGCTACTGGTAAAAAGATAATAGAATAGAGATCAAATTTAAAGCTTATATCAATATTTATTGGTCCTAAATTAATTCAGTTCCAATTGGTGGTGATTGATTCTATACCCTGATCTAAAAAAATAAATAATGGAATTAAACTAATAAAAAATGAGAGTTTAACGGCTATTTTAACATGTGTGGAGGCTCAATGTAGATTAGTAGTATCTTGGGGAAAGAAAATAGATACTATTAAGGGATAAAGAAGAATAATAAAGACTAATAGGAATGAGGAGTTAAAGATGATTGAGTTCATAGCTTTCGCTTGGAGTTGCACCAAGAGTTTTTGGTTCCTAAGACCAATAGATAACTATTATCTTTCAAAAGCTAAGTGAGCCATGGAGTTGAACCATGATTAAAAGAATTAGCAGTTCTTTTTGTCCCAGACCTCTCTTGATAAATAAAAAGATTTTAACTTTTATTTTTAGAACCACAATCTAATGTTTTAATTAAACTATAAATATAAAATGTTCATCCTAGGATAAGTTCTGGTTTAGTAATAATAAGAATTGTTGGTAGAAGATGAAGATATATTAGTAAATGTTCTCGTGTATGGGAAGGTGAGAGGAAGAGTATGTGTTGTGGTGTTGGACCTCGTTGTGTTATTAAGAATATATACAATGAATAAGATGCTGTTAATAAAACACCAGTACCTGTAAGTAAAATAGTTCAATTTGATCATTTAAATAGGGAAGTAATGATAAGTAGTTCTCCTACAAGATTAGGACTAGGGGGTAAGGCTAGATTTGCTAAATTAGCTAAAAATCATGAGGTACCTATAAGTGGGAGGATAATTTGAGTACCTCGGGCTAAAAGAAGTGTTCGGCTATGAATTCGTTCATAATTTGTGTTAGCTAAACAGAAAAGTATAGAAGAAATTAAACCGTGTGCAATTATAAGGGCAGTAGCTCCAGCGAAGCTTCATGGAGTTTGAATTAGGATTGCTGCTGCTACGAGGCCTATATGACTTACTGAAGAGTAGGCAATTAAAGATTTAAGATCGGTTTGTCGTAAACAGATAGAGCTAGTTATAATAATACCTCAAATTGCTAAAATTAAGAATGGATAAGCTATTTCTTTTGTTAATGGATTAAGTATAACAATAATTCGTATTATACCATAACCTCCAAGTTTAAGGAGAACTGCGGCTAAAATTATGGAACCGGCGATAGGGGCTTCAACATGGGCTTTTGGTAACCATAAATGAACACCATAAAGAGGTATTTTTACTAGAAAAGCAATTATGCAGGCAAGTCATCAAAATTTATTAGTTCAAGAATACAAATTAATAGTGTTTGGGTATTGTAAAATAAGTATTGATAAGGAACCTAAATCTTTTTGTAAAGTAAGTAGTGCAATTAATAAAGGTAATGAGCCTGCAAGGGTATAAAACAGAAAGTAAATGCCTGCATTAAGACGTTCGGTTTGATTTCCTCATCGTGTAATAATAATAAGTGTAGGAATAAGTGTTGTTTCAAATATAATATAAAATAGGATTATTTCTGTTGCACTAAATGCTAAAATTAGGGAGGCTTGAAGAATAATTAATAAAGAAATATAAATTTGTTGTCGTTTGTGAGGTTCGGCAGTTAAATGTTTTTGGCTAGCTAAAAGTATAAGTGGGAGAAGCCAGCAGGTTAATGAGAGGAGGGGAGCTGAAAGTGGATCAATACCAAGAAAAAGGTTGGAACAATCCCAGCCTATTTCGAGATCTCATTTAAATCAATATAAACTTAGTAGGGCAATTAGAAGACTGTTGGAAATAGTTGAAGTTCACACTCACTTTTTTGGTGAAATTCATGAAATGGGTAATAATAAGGCAGTAGGAATAAGGATTTTTAACATTGTAAAAGATTAAGATTGTTAAGATGATCAGTTCCGTGTGTTCGGGTAGCGGCTACTAGTAGGGCTAGTCCTGAGCTTGCTTCACAGGCAGAAAATGTTAATAAAATTATAGGTGCTAGGGATAAAGATGGAGAATTTATTGTTAATGATCAAATGGCAATAGCGATAAATAGGGAAAGTATTATTCCTTCAAGGCAGATGAGGGCCGATAGAAGGTGAGAACGGTTAAAAGCTAGTCCTGTAAGACTAAGAACAAATGCTGATATAATTGTAAAATAGATAGGAGTCATAAGGTATTTATGGATTTTCACCATAATTTATTAAGTCGAAATTAATGGTCTTTTTTGGACTAAACACCTATTCTGCCCATTCAAGACCTCCTTGTAATCATTCATAAACTAGACCTAATGTGAGAAGAATAATAATGATTGAGGCTCAAATAATAGTAATAAACGGTGAATAAAGTTGATCTCCTCATGGAAGAGGAAGGAGTAAAGCAATTTCTAAATCAAATAAAAGGAAAAGAATTGCTACTAAGAAGAACCGTAATGAAAATGGAAGGCGTGCAGAACCTAAAGGATCAAAACCACACTCATAGGGAGATAATTTTTCATTATCTGGGTTAATGGTTGGTAGTCAAAATGCGACAAATACTAAAATTAGGGAGATTAGGGCGGTTATGGTGATAGAAAATATGATGAGGTTCATTACTTCTCCTTGGATTCTAACCAAGATTAAATGATTGGAAATCATTTGTACTAGTTTATACTAGAAAAGTTTTATGAACCTCATCAATAAATTGATACATAGAGGAATAATCATACTACATCGACAAAGTGTCAGTATCATGCGGCGGCTTCAAAGCCAAAATGGTGTTCAGATGTAAAGTGAAATAGGATTTGGCGTAATAAACAGACGAGGAGAAATGTGGTGCCAATAATAACATGTAAACCATGAAATCCTGTTGCTACAAAGAATGTTGTTCCGTAAACGCCATCAGCGATGGTAAAAGGAGCTTCATAATATTCTATAGCTTGGAGGGCTGTAAAATACAAACCTAATAATACTGTAAGTGTAAGGGCTTGAATAGCCTCTTTTCGATTTCCTTCTATAATACTATGATGTGCTCAAGTTACTGTAATACCAGAAGCTAGAAGTACAGCAGTATTAAGTAATGGTACTTCAAACGGATCTAAAGGGATAATTCCTGTGGGTGGTCAACAACCACCTAATTCAGGGGTAGGTGCTAGACTAGAATGATAAAATGCTCAGAAAAATCCTAAAAAGAAAAGTACTTCTGATATAATAAATAAAATTATTCCGTAGCGTAATCCTTTTTGTACTGGTGGGGTATGATGACCTTGAAATGTTCCTTCTCGGATTACATCTCGTCATCATTGAATTATTGTTAAGGTAAGTAAAATTAGTCCTAATAATAAGAGTGAAAAGGTATGAAAATGAAATCAAATGGCTAGGCCTGAGGTTATTAATAGAGCAGCAATGGCTCCAGTTAATGGTCATGGGCTTGGGTCAACTATATGATATGCGTGTGCTTGATGGGCCATTATTAAACGTTTTCTTGTAAATATAAACTTAGGAGAAGTACAAAAACATAAGCTTGAATTATAGCAACAGCTACTTCTAAAATAGTTAGTAGGAATAAGATGATGGAAGTAAGAATAGCTACTGAAGGCATAATAGTAATTAGAACAAAGGCTGCAGTTGCAATTAGTTGTATTAAGAGGTGACCTGCTGTAAGGTTAGCTGTGAGCCGGACACCTAGAGCAAGAGGACGAATAAATAAACTAATAGTTTCAATAGTAATAAGAACTGGAATTAAAAGGGATGGGGTTCCTTCTGGTAAAAAATGTCCTAGTGAAATAGTTGGTTGATTAAATATACCAATTAAGACTGTTGTTAATCATAATGGCAGAGCCAAGGCTATATTTAATGAAAGTTGTGTTGTTGGTGTAAATGTATATGGGAGGAGACCTAATAAATTAATGGTAATTAAGAAAAGTATAAGTGCTGTAAATATAATAGCTCATTTATGACCACTTACATTTAATGGTTGTATAAGTTGATATGTAAATCGATTAATAAATCATGTTTGTAAGGTAATTAAGCGGTTATTAAGCCATCGATTGGATGGAGTTTGAAAGAGTATTGCTGGTATAATTATTGCTAAGGCAATAAGAGGTAAACCTAATAATGATGGACTAATAAATTGATCAAAAAAGTTTAAGATCATGGTCAGTTTCAGGGTTCTGGTTTTTGTTTTTCAATATTTTTTAAGGTAGGATCATAATTGAACATATAGGATGTTAATTTATGTGGTAAAATAATTAGGAAAAATAATCAAGAAAATAAAAAAATTAAAAATCATGGACTTGGGTTAAGTTGTGGCATGTCATTAAGGGTGGTTGGAATCACCAATTTTTAGCTTAAAAGGCTAATGCTGAACCCTATTTAGCTTCTTAATGAAGTTTCTTCTAATATTAATGAAGATCAGTTTTCAAAGTGTTCTAAAGGAACTGCTTCTACAACAATGGGTATAAAGCTATGGTTAGCACCACAAATTTCTGAACATTGTCCATAATAGATTCCAGGTCGTGAAATGATAAAGGCTGTTTGATTTAGGCGTCCAGGAACTGCATCTATTTTTACTCCAAGTGCTGGTACTGCTCATGAATGTAGAACATCTTCTGCTGTAACTAGTACTCGGATTGGGGATTCTATTGGGACTACTATGCGGTGATCTGTTTCTAGAAGTCGAAATTGTCCTGGATTAAGATCTTCAGTTTGAACTATATAAGAATCAAATTCTAGATTTTCATAATCTGTATATTCATAACTTCAATATCATTGGTGACCTAAAGCTTTAATTGTGATGTGTGGATCATTAATTTCATCTATTAAGTATAAGATTCGTAGTGAGGGTAAAGCAATTATAATAAGAATAATAGCTGGTAAAATAGTTCATACAATCTCAATTTCTTGTGAATCTAAAATATATTTATTAGTTAATTTAGTAGTTACTATTGCGACGATAATATAAAGAATTAAAGCGCTAATAAGGAAAATAATTATTAATGTGTGGTCATGAAAATGGAGTAATTCTTCTATAACTGGGGAGCCTGCGTCTTGGAATCCTAATTGTGATGGGTGTGCCATTAATTTAAGATTCGTGGGAATTTAACCCACAATTTTACCTTGACAAGGTAATGTAATTGTTTTACTAGAATCTTAAGAAAGTGACAGAGTGGTAATGTGGTCGGCTTGAAACCGACTTATGGGGGTTCAATCCCTTCCTTTCTTGTTAATAAGCTGGTTGTTGAACTTGTACAAAAGCTGGTTCTTCATAAGTGTGATGAGGAGGAGGACAGCCGTGAAGTCATTCTACATTAGTGTTGGGGAGTTCAATTGATAATACTTCACGTTTTGAGGCAAATGCTTCTCAAATAATAAATAATAAAATAATAACAGCAACTATAGAAATTATAGAACCAATAGATGATACTACATTCCATAAAGTATAAGCATCTGGGTAATCTGAATAACGTCGTGGTATACCTGCTAAACCTAAGAAATGTTGAGGAAAAAAGGTTAAGTTTACTCCAATAAATATAATTAGAAATTGAATTTTTGTTCATGTGGAATGAAGTGTATACCCTGTAAATAGTGGAAATCAATGAACAAAGCCTGCTATAATAGCGAATACTGCTCCTATTGACAGGACGTAATGAAAATGAGCTACTACATAATATGTATCATGGAGCACAATATCTAGAGATGAATTAGCTAAAACAACTCCTGTAAGACCACCAATTGTAAATAAAAAAATAAAACCTAAAGCTCATAAAAGAGGAGTTTCTCATTTAATTGTTCCACCATGCAGGGTAGCTAATCAACTAAAAACTTTAACACCTGTTGGAATAGCAATAATTATTGTAGCTGATGTAAAGTATGCTCGTGTATCCACATCTATTCCAACTGTAAACATATGGTGTGCTCATACAATAAATCCTAGAAGACCAATAGCTATTATTGCTCATACTATTCCTATATATCCGAATGGTTCTTTTTTGCCTGAATAATAAGCAACTACATGTGAAATTATCCCAAACCCTGGTAAAATTAAAATATAAACTTCAGGGTGACCGAAGAATCAGAATAAGTGTTGATATAAAATAGGATCCCCTCCTCCTGCAGGGTCGAAGAAAGTTGTGTTAAGATTACGATCTGTTAAAAGTATAGTGATAGCTGCTGCTAAAACTGGGAGAGCTAAAAGAAGTAGTACAGTTGTGACAAGAACTGATCACACAAATAAAGGTGTTTGGTATTGTGAAATTGCTGGTGGTTTTATATTAATAATAGTAGTAATAAAATTAATTGATGCTAAGATAGATGAGATTCCGGCTAAGTGAAGCGAAAAAATTGTTAAATCAACGGAAGCTCCTGCATGGGCAAGATTTCCTGCTAGTGGGGGATAAACAGTCCAGCCAGTTCCTGCTCCAGCTTCAACACCGGCAGAGGCTAGAAGCAGAAGAAAAGATGGAGGCAGAAGTCAGAAGCTTATATTATTTATGCGTGGAAAAGCTATGTCTGGAGAACCAATCATTAAAGGGACAAGCCAATTACCGAAACCTCCAATTATGATTGGCATAACCATAAAGAAGATTATTACAAAGGCATGGGCTGTAACAATAACATTATAAATCTGATCATCACCTAAAAGGGTTCCAGGTTGACTTAATTCAGCTCGGATCAGAAGACTAAGACCAGTTCCAACCATCCCTGCTCAGGCACCAAAGATTAAATAAAGGGTACCAATATCTTTGTGATTAGTAGAAAATAACCAACGATTAATTGCCACAGGTAAGATGGCTGAGAGTTAAGTGGCGGCTTGTAGTCCCGTGAAGAGAGGTTCGAATCCTCTTCTTATCAAGTCCTGTAGTAAAGTTTACGTTAGATTGCAAATCTCTCAACGGAGCATAAGGTTCTCCCGGGGCTTCTTCCCGCCTTCCCGTTTTACGGCGGGAGAAGCCTAGATAAAAGTTCGCTGGATTGAACACTTAGCTGTTAATTAAGATGTTGCAGGATCAAGGCCTGTTTATCTAGAAGATTTTAGTTTAATTAAAGCATCTGGGTTGCATTCAGAATATGTGAGATAAAGTCTTGCAAGTCTTATCAGAAATTAAGAGATTTAAACTCTTACTAAAAGCTTTGAAGGCTTTTGGTCTTGTTAACCTAAATTTCTTATTGTAGTAATATTAGTAGTGTTGGGGTTAAGGGTAAAAGTAGAAGGGATAAAGAAGTGGTTATGACAAGTAAAATATTTGTTTGAACAATTTTTGTTCGTCAGGATGAAAATGAAAAGATGGGGGCTGGTGAGAAGGTTAGGGTAATTATATAACATAAACGTAAATAAAAGAATAAACTTAATAGGGTTGCTAAAGCTATAATAGTAGCTGGAATAAATAGATCTTGTTTAGTTAATTCTTGAAGAATAAGTCATTTTGGTATAAAACCTGAAAGTGGTGGTAAACCTCCTAATGAAAGGAGAATTATTAGTGCTATAATTGATAGTAAGGGTGATTTAGTTATTGAAATAGAAATAGAATTAATTTTTATTGAGTTAAGTGAATTAAAAATGAGAAATATTGATGTTGTTATTATTATATAAATAATTAAATTAAGTAATGTTAATTCTGGGGTGAAGTGAATAATGGTAACTATTCAGCCTAGATGAGCAATTGATGAATATGCTAAGATTTTTCGTAGTTGAGTTTGATTTAAGCCTCCTCAACCTCCTACAATAATGGAGGCAATTCCTATAGTAATAAGAATATTTGGATTAAGAAGAGGATAAAGTTGAAGTAAGATAGCGAATGGAGCCAGTTTTTGTCATGTGGAGAGGATTAATCCAGTAGTCAAGTTTAATCCTTGTAAAACTTCTGGTAACCAGAAATGTATTGGTACGAGTCCAATTTTTAGGGCTAAGGCTAATGTAATTAGTGTGGCGGAGGTTGGATAAATTAAATCTGTTATATTTCATTGTCCTGTTATTCAGGCATTTGTTGTTCCTGCAAATAGGAGAAGTGCAGAAGCTGTTGCTTGTGTAAGGAAGTATTTTGTTGTGGCTTCTACTGCACGTGGGTGTTGTTGATGAATTATTAGGGGAATAATAGCTATAGTATTGATTTCTAAACCTATTCAGATTAGTAATCAATGGGATCCTAAGAATGTGATTGTAGTGCCAAGGCCTAGGCTAAGTATTAGTAGAGTTATTACAAGAGGATTCATTAGTAGAGGAAGGATTTTAACCAACATGGTAGGGGTATGGGCCCAAAAGCTTAATTAGCTGACTTTACTTAGGAAGTAGTATAGTTGGAAGTACATAGAGTTTTGATCTCTATGGGATAGGTTCAAGTCCTATTTTTCTAAGGAAGAGGAGTGATTTTAACATTCATATTCCACTCTATCAAAGTGGTCCTTTAATTCAGGCACTTTTCCTTATGTAAGTGGTGGTAAACTTGCTAATGAGGCTGGTAAAGTAATGTGTCATAAGATAAGAGCTAATGTAAGTGGTAGGAAATTTTTTCATACGAGATGTATAAGTTGATCATAGCGAAATCGTGGATATGAAGCACGAATCCATAAAAATAAAAGTGTTAATATAGTTGCTTTTATCATAAGACTTAGTGTTGAGATTTGAGGTAGAAGTGGATTATACGAGATTCCTAAAAAAAGAATAACGGATAAGGTGTTTATTATCAAAATATTTGAGTATTCGGCTAAGAAGAATAGAGCAAATGGACCTCCTGCATACTCAATATTAAACCCTGATACTAGTTCGGATTCTCCTTCAGTAAGATCAAATGGGGCTCGGTTAGTTTCTGCTAATGTTGAAATATACCATATTATAGCTAATGGTCATGCTGGAATTAATAATCAGATTGTTTCTTGAGTAAAATTAAATGTATGTAATGTAAAACTTCCTGTTATAATAACTAGAGATAAAAGAATTAATCCTAAAGTAACTTCATAAGAAATAGTCTGTGCTACAGCACGTAAAGCTCCTATTAAAGCATACTTTGAATTAGAGGCTCATCCTGATCCCAAAATAGTATATACAGTTAAGCTGGAAATGGCTAAAATAAATAGTAACCCTAAATTAAGGTTCAAGATTGAGTGTGGTATTGGTAAAGGTATTCATATAAGAAGTGCTAATGTGAGGGCAGCGGTTGGTGTTACTAGGAAGAGGAAATGAGAAGAATATGAAGGGCGAATTGGTTCTTTAGTAAAAAGTTTTAACCCATCAGCGATTGGTTGTAGAAGACCATATGGTCCAATCACATTAGGACCTTTACGAAGTTGTATATAACCTAAGATTTTACGTTCTACTAGGGTAAGAAATGCTGTGGCTAATAGAACTGGAATAATATAGGTAAGGGGATGAATAATATAAGTAAGAATCATATTTATCATAGTTAGGGAGAGGAATTGAACCTCTGGATTAAAGAGTTTAGGTCTTTTGCACTTACCAGGCTCTGCCACCCTAACTAACTATAATCTTTAGCAGATTATTGACCCCTCTTATCTGTTTTAGTTTATTTCAACAGATGAGGGAGAAGCGTGCCTGTAGCATAGGCTTCATTTTCCCGGTCCTTTCGTACTAGGAAAAATATCTACATAGATAGAAACTGACCTGGATTACTCCGGTCTGAACTCAGATCACGTAGGACTATTAATCGTTGAACAAACGAACCCTTAATAGCGGTTGCACCATTAGGATGTCCTGATCCAACATCGAGGTCGTAAACCCTTTCGGCGATATGGGCTCTTAGAAAGGATTGCGCTGTTATCCCTAGGGTAACTTGGTTCATTGATCAGAAATATTAGATCCTGGATCATTATTCGTTAGATATTCTATAAATCAGAACTGTCGTTCAAATTTTTAAGTAAATACTCAATCGATGAGGAGGTTCTTTTTTACTCCTCGGTCGCCCCAACCGAAAACATTAAGATATATCATTATTAGTGAAGTTAAGTCCTTGGATTAACATTATATAAAATAATAGCTTAAGTGTTTAAAGCTCCATAGGGTCTTCTCGTCTTATGGTTTTATTCCCGCTTCTGCACGGGAAGATCAATTTCATTGATTAGAAAATAGAGACAGTTAGACTCTCGTGATGCCTTTCATACAGGTCTTTAATTAAAAGACAAGTGATTACGCTACCTTCGCACGGTCAAAATACCGCGGCCGTTAAAACAATGTCACAGGGCAGGCGGGACCTCTTATACAGTGTTTGCAAGAGGCGATGTTTTTGGTAAACAGGCGGAGTCTATGTTTGCCGAGTTCCTTTATTTTCTTTAAATCTTTCCTTAAAACACTCCTGTGTAGGGTTAACGATAAGGTAAATGTGTTTTTCTAGTCTTTTATTATTAATATTATTACCTCAGGATGGTATCGGTTAATAATCAGTGATTTAATTCTTTCTGACTTACACTGGTGTTTTGGAGAGGTTAATCCTCTAATTACTCATTTTAGTATAAGTTCTTTTATTGTTTAAATAAAAAAACCCAATATTGGTTAGGGGGTTGTGAGGTTATATCTAAATTATAGGAAAATTAAGGCTGGAGCTATGACGCTTGCTTATCAGATGGCTGCTTTTAAGCCTACTGGGGCTAGGTCCTTACATAATATGATCATTACCCACCTAATAAAGTTGTTTCTTAATTCAAAAGAGTTGTACCTCTTTTGAATAACTAATAATTTTTACAAGTTTTCTTATTAAGAAATCTAATTTGATATATTGAATAATTATTGCAGAATTTAAGTTCTTTTTTTGGGTAACCAGCTATCACTAGGCTCGGTAGGCTTTTTACCTCTACTTGGGAGTCGCCCCACTCTTTTGCCACAGAGACGGGTTAGCTCTAGTATGCTGCTCCGAAGTAGCTCGTCTAGTTTCGGGGAGATGGACTTAAGGTCTTTTTGCCCATTTATTCTCACTAAATCATGATGCAAAAGGTACAGGGTTAAATCTTTGCTTTTTGTTACTTTAATGATTTATTTCATTTCTCTTTCAGCTTTCCCTTGCGGTACTATCTCTATAGCGCTAAGTATATCTGTTCTATCACCTATACTAAGATTATAAAAATGTTTTAAGTATAAAATATTAATATAATTTATTAATAATATTGTAATTAATTAATGGTAATTAGGCTAGTTTTAAGGTTCAAGATAACTCGAATTGCACGGGTATTTCCTCGGTGTAAGGGAGGTGCTTTGCTAATTTAGCTATATTTTGATTATTCTAAGTACACTTTCCAGTACACTTACCATGTTACGACTTGCCTCCTCTTGTAAACAAGACTATTTATAAATGGAAAAGATTGAAATTGAGGAGAGTGACGGGCGGTATGTGCGCGCCTCAGAGCCATTTTCAGAAAAATATCCTAAGTTTTTCTTACTACTAAATCCACCTTATAAATAGTTTTTCATCTTATTGTCCGTATTTTCTTAAAAGAAAATGTAGCCCATTTCTTTCCACTTCATTCGCTACACCTCGACCTGACGTTTTGGAGAAGTCCATTATGCTTACTTTTATACCCTCATGGGGTGAGCTGACGACGGCGGTATATAGGCGGTAAAGGCAAGAAGTGGTAAGGTTTAACGTGGATTATCGGTTATAGAACAGGCTCCTCTAGGGGGGTCTGAGGCACCGCCAAGTCCTTTGGGTTTTAAGCTAGCGCTTGTAGTACTCAGGCGAATTAAGGTAAAGTAATAGGGTAATTCTATTTAAGGTTAAGCATAGTAGGGTATCTAATCCTAGTTTGTGTCTTAACTATCGTGAGTTCAAAAGTTCTTGTTAAATAAAGTCACTTTCGTTGATGTATTATTCTTTTTATAAGAGCGTATAACAGCTTTATAAAATTATAACTTTAGTAATTTTTAGTATTTTCTAATCACCCTTTACGCCGTAAAATATTAATATGAGTTACTCGTATAACCGCGGTGGCTGGCACGAGATTAACCAACCCTTTTGACTATAACTGGTTCAAGCTTGCGCTTATTATTCAATGTTTATCACTGCTGAATTCCCTTGGGGGTGTGGCTAGGCGAGGTGTCATGGGTCATACACAATATATATGCCTGATACCAACTCCTAAACAAATAATAGTATGATTAGGGTGTTCTCACTAGTATGCAGAAACTTGCATGTGTAAATTTAGTCAAAATTAATACTGAGGCCAGGACCAAACCTTCACTGCTTGTGAAAGTTTTTAAAATTTATCTTAGCATTTTCAGTGCTATGCTTTGGATTAAGCTACACTAGC